AAAACTTCTATTCGTCGGTTCGAACCCGACCGGTTCCTACAGCGCCATTCTATCAATCATTTTATTACATGGTTAGTGGATAGAACAGGGACCCCCGGATCAAAGGTTCAAAGCCGAGAATTCTTGGAGTGAGACTTTCTTTTTTCAAGCGGCTTGACACAGTAGTTCTTTTTTTCCTCCGTCAGGTCTGCCCCTTCTTTCTATCCTTAATAAGAGTGTCATCCATAACTGACTTATTTGCCATGCTTCTTGTTGAAAGGAGGAGGTATAAGGCCAAAAAGACTAGTGTGACATAATCTGCCAGTTCTCATTCGAGAATAGGATGTCGAATCGGATGGATGGGCTTAATATAACATATAGCTACATCACGCTCGTAAGTGAGTAGAAACTACCTTTTTTTATTTCAAAAAAGAAAAGTAAGCATCAAAGCCCACAAGTTCCTTGCCTTGTTCATCATATCATGAAAGAGCGCAGTCATGGCTCGCTGGTACGTCGCCCCGGCATTCTTTAGACCAAACGGCATCACCTTGTAACAGAACGTGCCCTCCTACCTAATATGGTGATAAACGCTGTTTTCTCTCGGTCTTCTTCGGCCATCTTGATCTGCTTATATCAAGAGAAAGCATCCCGTGTCCGGCGGTGTTGTCCACCAGAACATCGATGTGAGGGAAAAGAAAATCATCTTTTTGGCTTGCCTTGTTTAGGCTTGGACTTACGGAACCTGCTTTCAAATTGAGGCGTCAAAGGCGAAGAAGCGTAATCATCCATCCTTAACTGGATGCCTTACCCTCCCGTGTGGTTATGGGAGCGGGCCTACTTTCTACTTTTTGACTATGGAGCCGGGCGGCAAGCAAGTGAATGTGATCTTGCCCTCTATCAGCCGGTGTGTGTGAGCTTTGCTCACACCTTATAGCTTTACACTGTCGCCGGCTACTTTCGCTCCTCTACCGTATTCATTTATTCATTCTTTGGAAGCTAGGCACGTGACTTGATAGCGCAGGCACAAGACAAACAAAGAATAGCAAGACCGCATATCAAAAGGTTTGGAACCCAAGCTTACTTTTTTTATGAAATAAAAAAGAAGAAGGCGCTGTAAGCGATAGTAGGTGTAGGTCTTTCTTTCCAGCCGGATTCATTCATGCAATGGAACTCCGGAACTTTAAGAACTGGCCTTGGCCTTGGAAGGAAATATTTATTCAAATCATAATCTTTTAGAAGCTGGCATTGCTAGTTGACTTTTCTTCGTTGACAGCCAGCAGTTGCCGGACTAGCCTTCCTTGCCTTCCGCCTAGCTGCCCTGTCTTAGCTAGCCCTTTCAGACTAGCAGACTTGCTTTCTTGTCCTCGGCCTTCAGACGGGATGCTCTAGGTGCTGCTGCTTTTAGCTGGAATGCCTTGCTTCGCTCTACAGCTAGTGGAGACAACGACTAATAAGATTGACGACAGGAGAAGACCTTAGCTTTATGACTTTTCTGTTATTAGACTAATGCTTTCTTATGTCTGCCATTAGCTTAAGGCTAGTGTAATGGAGGGCTTCCTCGCGGTAAGCTTTCTAGTAAGGGGTGACGAACGAATAGTCCACATCCGATGATCCACATAGTCAGCTGTTTTATGTCCTTCAAGATTGTCGGGGGGTGCAGAATATGGCTCTTTCTGAATATGAGGGCTTTTTTTATGCCTAAGTAAGAGGGAACTATCAGACGCATTGCATTGGCTGGCGTAAGAAGATCCGGTCTCTCACGAATAGGTTTCACAGCAGCTGCAGTCGCAACAGAGGAGCTCGTTGTGTTTGGGAATGCTGAGAGTGATCGAACGCAGGCAGAATAAGTGGATCGGATGTGAAAAGCATCCACACTATGTTGCTACCATTAGTCGTGAATATGCAGGAGTATAAGCAGCTGCTTGAGAAGGCTCGCCATGAGTGAAACTGCCCTTCTTGAGCCTATTCTTACTTCATTTTGACTATTTTTGGTCCTAAGGCTCATGTGGAACCCGAAGCTATAGGTCGCATTATGATTTGAAGTCAAGGGCTCCGAGTGAGGAAATGGTACCGTGCAGGCAGAAAGCTAGATATAGTAAGAGGCGCACTCCTGGGGGCAGGAATAGGAAAGGTTTCGAAATCCTATTAAATCCTATAGGGCAGGGGAATCAAAAAGGGTTCTCGCTCAATCTGATCTTTATTCAGTGCCAAGACCTTTCTTTATTATAAGAAAGATAAGCAATTAGTTAAATTCGATACATTATCTTTCCTTCTTAAGCTTCAGAACGAAGATGGTGAGCTCACGTGGGTAGCTCCCGTCTCCTGTAGCCGCCTTGTTCTCTGTCAGTTCATAAAGTGTCTGACACAGACGCAAAGTCATGACAACCAGACTAGACTAATAACGTTACAAGCAGCGCAAGGAAAAGTCTGAACGCTTTCCGCAAAAATGCTGTTAGTTAGCCCCCTTCGACAAGAAGTGGGAAAACCGGGGAGTGAGTTCATAAACAGGACTCTTTCGAACCGCTTCCTGCTTCTTCGCTCGGTTCCATAGTCCAATCTAAAGCCTGTGAGGCTGGAAACTTCTACAAGAATCAACCATATATATTCCCATCACCACAATCAAAGTAAACGATAGAGTAAATGGATAATCCCCCTTTAAATTAAATAGGTTGACTCTCGGTTAATTCCATGCTCAAGGGCTAAAGCCAGTCGTCCTTCTGAAAGGTCCTCTTCTACGGCTCAAGGTTCAAGCTAAATCAAGTTCCTTTTCTCACTTAAGCGGATACTCAAAGTCAAATCAATGCTTTAAGGAAAGACTTCCCAGCGCAGTCAAGCAAGATAGGATTCTCAACAGGATAAGTTCCGTGGACAAGGCGAGCTAGCATCGGTGCTTTCCTTCCGTGCTGTGCCGTAGGTCAATGAAATTCTTTTTTTCAGCACGAGAAGTCAGTTCTTGAGAAAGAAATCTCAAAGAGAACCCACAAGAACAAAGAAGGGCGGGTATCGAAAGGGGCGGCAGATCTGGGAGAATCCTTTGTTCCATAGCTCTGGGGCGCTAGAGCATATATAGGCCCAAGGGGAAAAGTCCTCGGCACGTCGCTCAAAGGTTAAGCTCAACTCAAACCAGTAGCTCAAAAGGGCTTAGCCGGGCTCAGAAGCAAGTGAAAAGTTCATATGGTGTCGTGAGCTTAAGACCGCACCGAAGAAGAAGGCTGAGTTAAGGAGGAACAAGGTAGCCGTACGGTAATAATAGTTCTGGAGGCAAGCGAATAAAGGCGGCAAAGTCAATATAACCATTCCGTACCCTTTAGAGAAAGAAGGTCATTTTATGAGATCATAAAGTGGCTACTTTCTACAGCTATAAAAGTCTCGTTATGTATTCTAAATACATCTTTTGGACGTTCCTTAAGGTAGGGTATTACAACATGTTTAAATGATGAATACCCAGCGATGCCAGCCTCTGGTAGTATGAATCTGTAGGCTGATTAGCCGAGTTCCTCTCATGACCGGGGGTTGAATACGGAAATGGCATCTATCCTTACGGAAAACGAAAGTTACCTTGATAAATCTTAGGATGGTATCCTACGTCAATAAGAGAAGATTTCAAGGATTGTCCAGGGTAGAGACACCCATACAAACATGATACCGTATCGGGTAAAATCCCACTTATAGCTGAATGATACAAAGAATCGAAATTTTCAAATGTTAAAAACGATTAATAAATCGTCTCCTCTCATTGATTTGAGCTGGATACGTCATTTCGTGGACGATCACAACTTCTCCGATGAAAATAGGGAGCTGTTGATTCGATTTTGGAATCGTGTGTTTAGAGAACTCTTATTAGTTAAAGAAGCCACTGATAAGGTTGAATTTTATGATTCAGATTCTGATGAAGTCTCTGCTGATGAGGTTTCCCGCATCAATCGAGCTCTGACACAGATTGAATTCTTTCAAACTGTGAAGGATGAGTATAAAGAAAAGGTGTTTCAGAAACTTGTGGATGCTAAAAAGGAAAAGATGGACTATAGTCAATTGATGGCCCTTCAGAATGAGATAGAAAATCTGACTATGACATACTATGAGGAATCCATCTACCATTGTCAACCTGCGCTGATGAGGTTGTTCATTAACAGTGATTTACCCTGTGCTAAGGATTTCCTTAAAGGTCAATTTAAAGTTGATAAGAATAGTGGTGATACATCTTCAAGGATTAAGATTATCCCCCATTCTAAAGGGAATTCTAGTGAGAATTCGAAAGATTATATGGATTTACTTACTTCGGAAGAGAAGAATATGCTTTCTTTCTTTGGTCCCTATACCCTTGAATGGCTTTTAATTCATGTATTAAGCAGTTTATTCAGAATTCAAAGTAGCGTAAGGTGTGCTTCCATGATCGAAAGGATTGAATCCCTCGTGCGTCGAAACGCTCATATATTGAGCCATAAAGATGGTAACCCTAGTACACATACTCCTGTATCCACATACTGTAAAAAGGAGTCTAATAACTCTATTAGTTACCCTTTCGGTACAGCTTTGATCGAATTTATGGTTGAACGAGGTCTGATAGACCTCAAGGTACGGGATGTATTATCTGTACAAGGTGGGAATAAACCCGAAATCAAAAAGAAGAAGGGTTATCGTTATCGTTCCAGCGCTCTCTACGTAGAGTGTAAATTCGACACATCTCTTCTTCCTATGAAACTCCAACTACCCATGGTGTGTATGCCAAGGGATTGGAGCTATGATGTTTCTGAAAGCCAAAATTCTGAATACTTGAACATAAGTTCTCTTTCAGGAGGGTACCTTAATGACCATTTAAATGATGGAAACAGCCTTTTGAGTACGGGTGACATATCGAATTTCTTTCTTTATTTTGGTAAAAGTAAGAAAAATGAGAGTCATAAGAAGGCTCAATCTCTTTGCACGGTTATGAATAAGCTGCAAAATCAGGGTTTTAAAATTAATGAAGGATTTCTCAACTTTCTTAAAAGAAATGATGATTTTTTGGTTAGAAAAGGGTTTCTGATGCCTGAGTTAAGAATCAATTTCAAAGAAGTTATTGATAAAGTACGACAGTTGTACTTGGATGAGGATCGAAGTTTTCATACATCCGTAAACTTCGACGCTGTCATGCATGTTCTGTCTACTAACATTCAACGGGCTCGTTATGAGCGAACTGTAATAGAAACGGCTTCTGCCTACGTTGGCTATACATTTTATCTGCCTGCTTTTCTTGACTTCCGAGGTCGAATCTACCGCAGTGGTATCTTGCATTTCCATGAGCGTGATCTCGCTCGGAGTCTTATTCTCTTTAATAATGTGAATCTTTCTAAATATCAGAACTGCGATCTTCGTAAGGTATATGATACCTATCTTACGGCTGGAGGGTTCCATAGGCAGTCTTTCACGTCTAATAAGGATGCTTATGTTTATTTTAATGCACAAATTGATGAAATATCATCAATGGATGAAAAGAGTCCGATGGAATTGTCACCATCTGTTCGTGAATGTAAAAACATAGATGAAGTTTATATTCTCTATTCTTTGGGTGCTAAAAACCCGTTTCAGTACTTGATGTTTCTGTCGGGTGTTTTAAAGATTAATTATTATCAGTATAGAAGATCATCTGTCGAATACTTATTAAGCGTCCCTATTACCCAAGACGCATCGGCTAGTGCCTACCAAATAATATATATCATATTTGCTGTTGAATGAAGACCTGGGGAAAAGAACGAATCTTATAACCGACTCTGATATGAAAGACGATCAAAGAATCGAGGACGTTTATGTCCATATTATGGAGGATTTAAAGTCCTTCATTGATAAGGAAGATCTTCCCGAATCCTTCGTTAAACTTTTCAATAAGTTTATTGATAGAAAATTGGTAAAAAGCATTTTTATGCCTATTATCTATGGTAAGACTCAAATGAGTACGGCTGAAGATATCAAAATGGCTTTGAAACCTTACTTTTATCCTGCTTTCAAAGAAAGCTTTTTGTTGGCCTCCCCCTGCTTCAAGTTCTGGAGGGAATATTACACGGAAATGGAGAATTTGATACGTTTGATCCGCCTTGTAGGCTGGTTTGCTTCAACTTGTGAGAGCTCTGTTCACTACGTCACACCGTTCTTTTGCACCTCCCAGAATTATATGGTTAAGGACTCCCATATCATTTGGGTTTATGACAAAGTGAATAGGAAGAAACGTAAGGTGACTCTTAGACTCTCTTCCAGAGATAAGCGAGACCGTAAGAAGACTGAAGTCTCTACTTTTGTCAACTTCATCCATCAAAAGGATGCATTAATAGCCATGGGAGTCATTTCTAAATTGTATGAGGTAAATGAACCTATTTACACCGTACATGAGAATTTCATTAGTAATCCCTTAGTAAGCGTGCACTTACCGTACATCTACCTGGAAGTATTGAGAGAGCTGGGCCCACCCCTTCGATTCATTAATTCTTTTATCTATGAAAATCTAGTTAGACTTGCTAAAGATCGTGGTGATGATAAAGAGATTCTTGGCTTGGAAGAAAAACGGTTCACTGAGATGGTTCTTACAGAAGACTTGATAGACCAGTTATTTGCTTGTATTTTACCAGAAACCATAAAAATGGACAAGGAGAAGCTTAAAGTGTGGAGAGCCAACATCAGTCGTTTTAAAACGTTCTACTTCGGGTATACCCGCTTTGTATGCTGTGAGGATCCTAGCAGTGGCTCAAAGGATATGAAATGGAATGATCATGTGATCAAATGGGAGAAGTTTTCTAGCCGGCTCAACGGCCAGTATTGTTTGCATCATTAAATGAAGTATATTATACCTATGGGCTGCCAACAGAGGCAATTAGCCTCTTTGTTGATGACTAGGATAGAGAAATCTATAGTTATAGATCCTCATCCTGGATTAATTGTCTGTTCACATACCTATCGTGAACCTTTCCCTTCTTTTTCTTCCATTGACTTTCTCATAACTTGTGTTATGGACCTTCTTTTAGAGTATGCTTATCCACGCTTGGGAAAAGATTCATACGCTAAATTCATAATCATTGTGAGTATGAAGGTCTCAGATAAAGATGATATTGGATTTTCTCTTGGAAGTGCAATCGTTTTGACTCTGGAAGATGGGAGTCTCATTCCTAAGGGCAATGTATATTCAAGCATTCAGAGTTTGGTACTCTCCCATGCTGATAAGTATGAAAACTTCAGAGTGACTGCTGTCACCCTCAAAATCTTTATTGAGGGGAAAGTCTAAAATGTGTCCTCTCTCTCATTAGAAGAGAGGGTGAAATAAATGCATTCTGGAAATAAAGAATTCTGCTTCCCTCTTTTCTTTAAAGATGTCGAGCATATAAATCCTCGCCCTGTAGGGCTACGAAATCGATCGTATCCAACACGTATCACTTCTCTAAAAAACAGTGCGAAAGGTATGACTCCGTTCTTGGTTGCTGATACAGAGACAATCCTCTACGATGGGATGGATTTAGATCCTATTTCTCGGGATAAGTTTTTCATGGGATTAGATCCAACTCCCTTTGACAAAGATAAAAAAGTAGAAGTTCATTCACCTTTTGCTATAGGCGTTATGATTGTTCGTCCGTATGTGCCTGTAAATGAGAGTAATATCGATTACTACTACAGTTCTGATTATCCTGATAAGATCTTCCCAACCCATATGGAAAGAAGTACAAAGTTACTGTCGGACTTTATTCGCCGAATAATCTCTATTATTAAGATGAATCCTGAGATTCAGACTGTCTACTTCCACAACTTTTCTCGCTTCGATGGAATTCTCATTCTGAGGCACCTCGTGCTGCATAATGATGAATATGAAATAAGACCTCTTATGAGAAACGGTAGGCTATATGAGGTGGTAGTCTATTTTAAAAAGCGTATGTTATTCAGGTTCCGAGACTCCTTAAATCTACTTCCGGGTAGTCTCGACTACTTATCAAGTAATCTATGCCCAGAGTTAGGAAATAAAGGGTCCTTTGACCATAGTTCAATGAACTTAGAGAACGTTAAGAAAAAGAGAGATGTAGTGATCGAATATATGAAGCAGGACATTCGACTCCTTGGAGGTGTCATGCAAAAAGCCCAAGATATATATTGGAATCTCTTCGAGGTAGACCTCGTGGATTGGATCACTGTAGCCTCACAGGCGCTTGGTATCTTTCGTATGAATTTCTTCAACGATATGGATTTCCATATTCATATCCCAAATCGGAATGAAGATACCTTCATTCGAAGGGGCTACTACGGTGGTCATGCCGATGCTTATATCCCAAAAGGGACAAACCTGTACTACTACGATGTGAACTCTCTCTATCCTTTTATCATGAAGGAATATCCAATGCCTAGTGGTAAGCCAGTGTGGGCTTCTAATTTGGGTGGTATGGACTTAGATAGCCTCTATGGCTTTATTGAGGCTTACGTGGAATGTCCTGAATCTATTGTCAGACCCTTCCTTCCCTATCATAAGGTTAAAGACCCTACTCTTCTCTTCCCAACCGGGGAATGGATAGGTGTCTACTATACTGAGGAATTAAAGTATGCTAAAAGCCTAGGCTACACTGTGATCCCAATCAAAGGTTACCTTTTCCAGAAGAGGGAAAGCCCTTTCAAGGATTATGTTGGCTCGCTCTTTGAGCGTCGATTACAGGCTAAGGAAGATGGTAATGAAGCTATGAGCTTATTGTACAAGCTCGTTATGAATTCGCTTTACGGCCGGTTTGGTATTCACCCCAAAAGCACGAAGACAGATATCGGTGGTATCAAAGAATACCAGTATAGGATGCGGCAAGAATCATGGTTAGACGGTGATTATCTTGGAAATGACAAATATGTGCTAAGTTATCACACTAATATGGACAATACGATTGATCGGTGGGATCCACCGAAGAACTCTGCTATTCAGCTGGCTGCAGCTATCACAGCATGTGCTAGGATCTATATGTACAAGTATACATCAAGAGAAGACTGCTACTACACAGACTCTGTGGTTCTAGGCAATCCTCTACCTGAGGAAGTCGTATCTTCTTCCATAATAGGTAAGTTTAAGTTAGAAGCAAGAATCAAGAAGGGATTCTTTTTGGCTCCTAAGAGCTATTACTACAGCTCGAAAGAAAAAGGAGACGTTATTAAATACAAAGGTGCAGCTAAAGAGCATGTCGATGCTAAATGGTTTGAGACTCAGTACAAGCATCCTGAAAACCAACTAGAGCGGGAATTTGTTTCCAATTTCAGGGTGAATATTAAAAAACTTTCAGTATATAAACGCAAAGGAAAGGTCACCGTTGCATTAGCATTGAACAACAAAAGAATGCTACTCCACATTGGTGGTAAATGGGTGGGTAGTACTCCTAAGGTAGTGTTTGACTTAGAAAGTCTAGATAACGCATCTAAAGAGATTTTCTATAGCATGAAACAGAAACTCTCTTCCCAAGAGATAGAGAATCTCTATCTTAGAGAGAAAAGAGCTAGTATGGAAGATAAAAGAAGTCAGGATTTGGTGCAAACTGAAGAAAGAACGATGCTAGATAGCGAAGAAGAAGTAGAGGGAACTAACCATACATTAGAAGAGAATAATAAGACAGACGAGAAGAAGCCTGATACCTAAGACTGATAGAAAGGGTTAGATCTTATTACTAGATTAGATAGATAATAACATTGAACCAGTTACCTCTATAGAGGCCTATAACGCAGTTTAGCGATGAGTTCTTGGTCCAAGATCGATTCGATCACCTTTCCTCTGTCTTTGAGCTGTCGGAAGCAAGATTACCTTCTCTGCCAATTGACTTGTTCATTCCATTCCCCGTCTTCTCTGAGTGACAGCTGCCTTCTTGCATGCGAAAGTTCGATAGATCGGTGGAGCGACTTCTTTACTTACCTGATAGGAATGTAATCGCTAAAGCTTATTAGAAGCTTAAGGTAGTTGACTTGCTTAGTGCTTGCATTAAGGCCTGATCAGTGAGCTAAGAAGTCAACTTTGATTAAGTGGCTAATGAGGATTAACTAAGACTAACTATGACTAATTAAGTGTGAACCAGACTAAACACACTTGGTTAAGCATGGTTCCTTTAGTTAAGTGATCCGGAGCTACTTTTCTGAAAAAGGCAGCAGCTCAGCAGCAGCTACAGCAGCCATTGCAGCAGCCTGCAATGATGGCCTTGAAGATAAAGCAGCAAGAAATTGACCAGGCTACAATCCCAGTTGGGTCATCAGGAAAATCCTAAGTGCCAGGAAGTCTTTCCAGGACTGATCTTAACTCTACCGGGCATAACTGCTGGAATCAAGAAGGCTTACTCTTGCTCCCTCTTTATCCAAATTTGAGAAAATGTTCATGACTGGTTCCTAGGCTCATGTGAATTGCATTGAATGGCAGGCTGACAACTGTAGACAGTTAAAAAAAAATGGGCAGGTTGCACAGGGAGCAAGATGAATCATTTGGTTCTTTCTCCAAAAAAGGGCAGCATACTTGCTTGGAAGAGGCTAGGGTTCCTTTGCAATGGGAACATGAGGTGGGCTGTTAACGGGTTGAAGTCGACCTTATTGCAGTTGGGATTTCTTCTTGCTGCATCTGTATACGATATCTGAAAGAAATTCCAGAAGATTCTGAAGTCTGAGACAAAAAGATTGTTCAAGCTTTGCACCTGAGAGGCCTGCATGTCAGAAAATGGAACACTGTGTTGTCTAGAGTCAATAGCTATCCTGTTTTGCAGTAGCTTGTGTTGAGAGGGCTGTCAAATGATGAGGGGAGTTGAGAAAGAGAGGAAGCTCGTGCAAACCGAAAAAGAGATCCAAAGGAATCCTGAAGACTCTAAAAAAGAGCCCAAAACTAAAAAAAATCCCCGGGTTTACGCAAAGATAGCACTTTATCAAGGTACTTTTGAAGGCAAAAAGTATAAAAAAAAAGAAATTCAATCTTACTAATTGATTGAAAAGTCTTTCATCAAATTCGGATTCTGCTATAGCAGAATCTTCATAAGCGGAATCTCTTGTCAAATGGCATCTTTTAACGGGTCCTGCCCCAACTGCTTCATCTCTTTCTTCTGCTGAAATGAAAGATACGACTGCTTCGCTTCGCTGTCTTTAACCGCCTTAAAACCTTTCCTTTTTTTCAGAGGTGGGAAAGTTCTTTCATAGAATTATCCCACTCAAGGATTCACTTAGTATGTCGCATAAATTCTTTCTCATTCTTTTTTTTATGTTTGCAGCTCTGCCGGACCAGCAGCTATACGCGCTGTAGCTCTAACCCCACATTCTACTCTAATCTAAGCACTTATTCCTTTCTTCCCAGACAGAACTTTATGACCAAACTTCCCTTCAAGGTAGGGAGTGAGCCTCGGGGGAGGAATATTCGAATTGAAATGAAGGTGGTTAGCTTTTTTTTCGACCTGATTTGACTCTTGAAGGTGAATCAGAAGCCGAAGCAGAATCTGGAGATGAATCCGGAGAAGAATAAGAAGAAGGTTTCGTTCCAGAAATGGGAGTCAAGTCCACGGTTTGCAGCATTTTTGCTCGTTCAAGAAAGAGCCTCCACCAATGACTACCTTAAAGGTAAGAATCCTTTAATCACATACTCTCCCATTGTAAGCTTAGTAAGCCCTCACCAGCTTTTATCCATGTAGACCTTGCCTTTTTTTTTCTAGTGTAGTGTTCTTCCATCACAACAAGCTTATCTAATTGAGAAAGGTCTTTCTTGAGCAATGAGTTCTGCATTAAACTTGTCTTGTTGTAGAGCAGTTTGCACTCTAATAATCTCATCCCTAACAAACCTGTTGCTTTGTTCCTTCGTATCATAAAAAATCTCCCTCTTGCGGAACAACTGGAGCCTTTGCAGCCTCACTTTACGCTTGCCCTTATTCCCGGTCTGCCAGTTAAAGGCCTTAGCTATAGTAGCACTATGCGCTGTGTCTATATCCTATCTCAGCAAGTCAAACCCTAACAGGGGAAGCTCTTCACTCACTAAGGATAGACAGTCTCCGCGTAGGGGCAGAATTCAAGGCTTATCCAAAAGGAACTAGCTTCTGTTCAAGTAGAAGCATCTTCTTTCTTCCAATTTCAATTCTATATATAAGGCTACTATTTCAAGAAGAAGAAAAAGATTCGAAAGCAAGAAGAACTGCTGGATTCGGCTCAGCTATAAGAGTGGAAAACCCAGCTTCAGGGGACCCGAGGATTGAAAATGCTCGAGAGAAGGTTAAGGCATGCTTTGCACCTAGAAAGTACTACGGAAAACGTTCCTCTCCTTCGTAGTCGAGTTACTACGTTCCTCTGTCAGAGAAATTCATGCACAAGAGTCAGGTCACTCAGAAGGTCTCTCATAAAGGAAGATTGAACCATGACCTGGTTCCGCCCCCAATCGCCGGGCTTGCTAAGAGCAGGGGCCGCAGCTAAGAATCCTTAATATTCCTCTTGCTCCGCATCCTTTGAATGGTTCACACTCGTGCCTGTTTGAAAGCATGTGATAAAGCCTGCCTTTCAATGACTTAATGAGAGCCGAGTAAATCGCATCTTCTATAAGGCTGGCATCTAAAGAAAGCTGTCCTTGGCTGTCTCATTTTTTTGACTATATTAGGACTATAAAAGGGGGCAAGTCGACTTTGCTACACCATGTGTTAGGATATTTTCCTGAATGAGAAAGATGTTTCAAGGCCACTTGAAAGGGAATTTCTAAGAAGTTAGGTCGGTCGCAAAGGAATAGAGGGATGGTTCTTTTTCGAGTTTCATAAGAGAAGATACCTCTTAGAGGGGCTGTCTTTGCCCGAGGGAACCCTTTATCCAACTGCCCTATTCTTGTTTTTAAATCATTATCTTATGTATATACCTACGGCAGATGATGTCTTGGTGTACACGGGATTAGCCCGAATGTTTTTTACGTCTTTATCTTCCTTCGAAGAGAAGGTCTAGTGCGAGCAAGTACGGGTTCTCCGGGCTGTTATAGCAAGGATCAAGGGCTGTGAAAGGCGCACTTTGATCTCTCGGATTTGGGATTGAAAAAAAAGAAAGAATGACTTCACGAATCTCAACCTGTGAGGCACGATCTTTAGTAATTTGCTTGCGAGCGAGTTCTTTCTTCTGACCGTTCTCTCTCCTCATGTGGGGGAAAGGGGGCGACAAGCGCTCTTTTCTGCTAATCTGAAGTAAATGAATTCTATGAATCAAGAGTTTCGCTATTTGGTCAACGAAGCTCCTTTCCTTCATTGTACCGACACACAAGACGCCTTATACATGATCTTGGTGCGGGAATTGGAGGAATTCTGCCCGGCATGGATCTATGGTAAGCCAGCAACCAGAAGATTTGAGCTGAACTACGAGCATTTCTATACTTATTCATTCAGCTTCTTTCTTCACTTCCTGTCGACTTTGCAGGATCAAAATTGGACAGAAAGCAGCCGACGATTGATCGTTTTTTGGCGGTCCAGAGGCCCAATCACTTGGTTGGTTGAAAAAGAGCCGGGGAACTGACCTACTTTATTCCTCCTTCACAGTCAATTCTATGAATCACGGGTTTGGCGATCTCTGACATAGATAGAGGGGGGGCCTTTCATTTGGGGGAAGTAGGAGCTTCTCGGCGGATATAGAGCGCTTACTGCTATGAGTTCCTACTGAAGTAGTCGACTTACTGGCATGAAATCGCATCCCATAATTGCATAGTGTGAAGAAGAGTCGTCCATGAACCTGAAGTTCTTACATGAACTCGAGGAGTTTTTGGCGCTTAATGGACAAATAATTGGAATTGTCACAGCCTAGTCGAACCATTGATAGAAAAGGGAGTTAGCTGAATGAGTGCAATCAAGGTGCTACGTGCTCTCGACTCCCGTATAATCGTCGTTCTTCTCGGGTCAAAAAAGACACTCGAAATATCTTCAATTAAATGAAGAAGAGCGTCAACTTGCGCTGGGAAATTGAATAGATGGAACTTCATGGGCCCTTTCTGATCGAGATCGATGTAACCTAGCGCTTTAATAAAGAAGGAAATGAAAGAAAAAAAGCGAGAACTAACCATGAAAAAGGCCTGTCTTTCTGTACGTGAAAAGATGCCCCTCTCTAGTCAAATCCAAATCGGCATTCAAGTAAAGGGCGCCGGTTCCCCTAACAACTAATCCATGGCCTTACGGGCTCGAGGGTCTCTTTCCTAACGTAAAGCTGTTTTCAACTCCGATCCTCTAAAAGAAGGGGGCTCACTGACCAGACAGGAAAGAAAGCCTTGCCTTCGTAGCGTCACCCAAATTCTCATAAATAAAGAGAGAATTTCGTATATAAGGAGATGAATTCTCTCCTTTCTAACTGAGTTCCGCACCCGGACTCAAACTAGACCTCGAGGAGAAGGTAGCCGAAAGAGCGCTTCTCCGAGAGACATAGTTCGAAATAGTGCATCCCATGCCTTTCCTGGTTGGAAAACCCAACCGGTGATTTCCGACAAGTCTTTCTTCATTTTTGAGCAAGAAGCGGAACTACAAGAAAGCTTTCTTTCTCTTTATGGATAACCAATTCATTTTCAAATATTTTCGAAATTTTATAATTTCTCTTTTTATTTTATTTTCAGGATCCTTTTTCCGCTTCGGTGACTCTTGTTTTTTATCTAACAATCATTTTCTTTTTTTTATTATAGTCTTTTTGGTTCTGTCTTTTTTATTCAATCTTTACTCCCATTACTTCAATCAATTCGTTTATTTAATTTTTTCGATAGGCCTTTTTATCTTTCTTCTTCTGATTATTTCTTATGTTCGGGCCCACTGGCATACTTACTTCGGGGTATGCTTTGTGGGGGTTTACTCCTTATTTGGAATGGGAGCACCCAGTACTGGCGGAACTGGGGGAATGTCTTGTACTTACATGATGCCCTCTGGATCCGATGCCAGTAATGGGAATGGGGAGTGGAGAGGGTATCTAAACGACTCTCCAGGGGGGGGGGATGCAGTAAGCGACGCTGAAAATGTTCCAGCGGCTGAAAATCCCCCGGGGCATCCGAACGAAGCAGCAGCACCTGCGGCCCCCCAATTGCCGCTCGATCCACCCGTG